CTGTTTTCGATTATCTAATAAATCACTTAATGAAAGTAGATTCTCTTTCCATTCATTTCAAAACTTCCACGATCCCTTCCCGAACCAAACATGAATCTTTCGATTCATTTGGCTCTCACGCTCAATTACTTCAATTTCTTATGGCGAATTTCCATATATATATTCATATTCTATTTTTGAATGTAATGTAATGAGCCTATCCTCTTTTCTCTGTTCATATTCTAAAATAAAAATAGGATCACTAATCCAAGACTAGAACTATACGATTCAGAGGACTCTTCTGACCAAAGAAAAAACATGTAATTGTCAGCAAAGTTGTTTCGTTATTTTCTTCAAATCCAAAAAAATCCTTCTTACTTTATACATAGGTCATCAAATTCAGCATTAGAAATACCCATTTTTTTCCAATAACAGGTTCAAATCATTTTATCGACATGAGTGTTATATATCGAAAAAATTTCCAACTATCTGTATTAACATAGTGGTAGAAAGAGTACTATGCCGCGTTTGGACTTCAAATGGAGTAAGCTTTAACCATATTAATGATTCCACATCGTTGTGTTTTTGATAGAGAATCGAAGTAGATTTACCAACAAATTACGAAATGCTACGGTTCTTCCATATGATTTCTTAATTTATTCAGAAGTAATTCGCAGGATCATCCACCTTTCTTGCCGAGTTAGCACGAAAAAAGGTGCAGCCGGTTGAATCCGGCCTATTATTGAAATAAACAACTCGCACACACTCCCTTTCCAAAAAAGATCAATACACCAAGCACTACACTTAGATTTATTGGATTTGTTGCTAAAATATCGGTATTAAACCCGAAACTCCCGGCGAATGGCCAGTGGCCCAAGGAAGCGAAAGAATCAGTTACATTTTTCATAAGATCCCCCTTATAGATAGACTAAAAAATCGAACAGAGTTCCTTTTGTATCACTTCACCCTCTTTTTTTTATTGAAATTCTCACTAAGTCAACAAGAATGCGACTTATTAGAATTAAGTACTAAAGTACTAGGCCTCATGTCAATTGCGACATACCTCGTTTATTGCAAGATTTCCAAAAAGAAAGGATTCTAGTAAGAGAAAGGAAGCAAGCGAGTCGGTATGCTAATTTCTTATCCTCAAATCAGCTCTTCCCGTAGGCTATTGTCTCAACCAATAAGTAATTGTAGGAGTTAAATCTTGATATAATTCAAAAAAGCAAACGACAAGTCGAAGGCAATAAAATAAGAAAAGAAATACTTATTTTTCCTATTTCTAGGATTCAACAAATTAAACAAAAGGATTCGCAAATAAAAGAGCTAATGCTACAACCAATCCATAAATTGTTAAAGCTTCCATAAAAGCCAGACTAAGCAATAAAGTACCTCGTATTTTTCCCTCAGCCTCGGGCTGTCTCGCAATACCTTCTACAGCTTGGCCCGCGGCAGTACCTTGTCCCACTCCAGGCCCAATAGAAGCAAGCCCTACGGCCAATCCAGCAGCAATAACGGAAGCAGCAGAAATCAGTGGATTCATGATAAGTTCCTCGCACCAAAATAAAGAAATGGTTAATGATACAATCAACCGATGAATTAGAACTTCATTATTCTATCGCTACGACTCATCAAGTTACAGTAACTACGAGCTCTGAATTGAAGTAAAAATATTAATTATGGAATCTTCAGAACTACTTCAATATCTCTTTTTTAGTTTCTATCCCCCGCGAAGTCTTTGTGAATCCCTACGACTTTAGTTCTTCCATTTCTTTGTTCCGAACCATTCTTGGAAGTCCTCGTTCTTTATTTTATGTGATCTCTTTATTCATTCAATTCGGACGAAACGGAAGGGCTTCTATTGGAATCCCCATCTAAATTGACAGTAGTTAGGGCAAATTAGATATATTATATCTTTAGTTCATATAACTAGTCAATTATAACATATACATGTGTTTCTTCTATGACGTAAACCGATTAATTCGTTTAATCGGATTCTTATAAATCATTCTTCGAAACATCTACAAGAGTTAGCTTATGCTTATAGCCATTAAATCGCATAGACCTAGTTCAACGACCTAGTTCAACCTCCTCTACTAACCCGCCTATTTTTTATGAATCTACTTTATTTGTAAACTCTTTTACTCCTTTTCATTATCATTATCCTAGATGGAGACAATTTAAAAGGATAAATTCATTAGGCTGAATCGTTGCTTTGATTTTGATTGATCTAAGCTAAGTTCATGCAATTTATTATAATTTTATTTTAGTCAACCGTTGAATTGAATGAAATCAACCGAAACCCGAATTGTTCCATAAACCATCTTTTTTTTATTTATTTAATTGTGTATCCATAGTCATAATATCATAAATGCCCTAAAAATTCTTATTCAAATTAAATTATGACTCCTAATATTTACTTTGGAATTGACTGACCAATAGAATATAGAATATTCATTGGAGTGGAGGGGGTATGATCGAAAAATGGGCTAAACGGGAATTTTAGGAAAAAGATCGTTTCGATCTCTTTCCCCTTTTTACAAGAACCCCCAATATCCGTAATCTTTTTGCTATTATTTCAGATTCTAGATATATACCATGCCATATTTTTCTGTATTTTTTATTTTTAGATTTATGTTCCCTAAGTAGATTATCTTGAGCCACGCATATATTGTGTTGGGCTAAGATAAAAAAATTCTTTCAAAAATTTCAAAAAAGAGTCAATGATGGCCCTCCATGGATTCGCCTATATAGGCCGCAGCTAACGTTGCAAAAATAAGGGCTTGAATACCACTTGTAAATAATCCAAGGAACATGACCGGTATAGGAACTACTGAAGGTACTAAAGAAACAAGAACAACAACTACTAATTCATCCGCTAATATATTCCCAAAAAGTCGAAAACTAAGTGATAACGGTTTTGTGAAATCTTCTAAGATATTAATGGGTAAAAGAATTGGAGTTGGTTGAATGTATTTACCGAAATAACCCAATCCTTTTTTGGTAAGACCCGCATAAAAATATGCCACTGACGTGAGTAAAGCTAAAGCAACGGTAGTATTTATATCATTTGTGGGTGCAGCTAACTCTCCATGAGGTAACTGTATTATTTTCCAGGGTAAAAGGGCCCCCGACCAATTAGAAACAAAAATAAATAGAAACATAGTGCCAATAAAGGGAACCCAGGGCCCATATTCTTCTCCAATCTGAGTTTTGCTCACGTCTCGAATGAATTCGAGAACATATTCGAAAAAATTCTGACCGGTAGTCGGAATGGTTTGTGGATTCCGAACAGCTATAGCGGCTGAACCTAATAAGATAGCAATTACAAACCAAGAAGTAATAAGTACTTGAGCATGGACTTGGAAACCCCCTATTTGCAAATAGAAATGTTGGCCTACTTCCACGCCGGATATGTCATATAGCCCTTTTGGTGTGTTGATGGAACATGATAGAACATTCATATTGCCCCCTGACATAAATAGAACTTTAAAAGGAATTATTTTGATTCAACCGGCCCTTTCTTAACTTATATATTTTGTATACTAACCGATCACATAATAATAATAGCCCCTTTTTATCTCTTTTTGAGATTCTAGAATAGTAACCGATTCCAAAAATCTATGGAGTTCAAAAAGTCATTTATCTTATTATTAATCAATAATTTCTTATATAGCTAGAACGGCCCTCACAAATGGCGAATACTAATTTGTTAAGAATTAATCGGATTGAAGCTATCGCGTCATCATTCGCCGGGATCGAAATATCTGCAAGATCCGGGTCACAATTTGTATCGATTAAACAGATCGTTGGGATTCCTAAAGTAATACATTCTCGAAGAGCTGTATATTCTTCTTGCTGATCAACGATTATTACAATATCGGGTAACTCTGTCATATATTTAATCCCACCTAGATATGTTTGCAGGCGGGATAATTGTCTCTTCAATACCGCCGCATCTCTTTTCGGAAGGCGGCTGAGCTTCTCTGTTTTTTGTTCCGTCCTCAAGTCCCTGAACTTATGAAGTCTTGTTTCTGTAGTAAACCAATTCGTTAACATACCGCCGAGCCATTTTTTATTAACATAATGACATCGAGCCTTTGTTGCAGCTCGCGCTACTGAATCAGCTGCTTTATTTTTGGTACCAACAATTAAGAATTGTTTTCCCCTACTTGCTGCATCAAAAACTAAATCACAAGTTTCTGATAAAAAACGAGCAGTTCTAGTAAGATTTGTAATATGAATACCTTTACGCCTTGCCGAGATATAAGGTGCCATTCTAGGATTCCACTTCCGAGTACCATGACCAAAATGAACTCCTGCTTCCATCATCTCTTCCAAATTGATGTTCCAATATCTTCTTGTCATTTCTCCCTACACTTCCTCTTTTTAAGAGACGAGGTGCCCTAATAAAATAAATAATTGTTCCGATGGAACCTTCTCTTCTACCGGAGATTGGCTGTTGATACATGACCCAATAAATGAATTCCTTTCTATTCGTTATTATCTTTCTTTATTACTTCATTACCAAATCAAATTAAATGGGTGGACCAAATACAGATAGTTAGCAGGGGTAAATTCACTCTTATGAATCATTAAACCCTAGAAATGGTTGTTCTGATGTATCATGGAAATTCTTTGAAATGCAAGAATTAAATAATTCTCTGTGGTGGAACAAAATATCTCCTATTTCCTCCTCAAATAAATTTCTCTTTTTGGGTTCCAAAGAAGTGTTGTTAGGCTGCCTTGAACGGCGCACTAATCCTCTGAATCCGGTACCGACGGGTATCATCCCTCCCAGAACTACGTTCTCCTTCAGGCCTTTCAACCAATCGATACGACCCCGGAGAGCCGCTTTTGCTAACACTCGAGTGGTTTCTTGAAAACTCGCTTCGGATATGAAACTTTGAGTATTCAGAGATGCTCTCGTTATTCCCAATAAAACGGCTCGGTAACAAATCGCCTCCTCCAAAGCGCGCCCCGTTCGTTCCGCCCGCCACAACCCAATTAGTTCTCCGGGTGAAAAAACATTAGACATTCCTTCTTCGGAAACCAATACTTTTGATGTTATTTGACGTACAATAATTTCTATATGCCTATTATGAATCTGCACTCCCTGGGATCGATAAACCTTTTGGATCTTATTAACCAGAGAGATGCGACTCTGCACTATAGTTAGCTCAGCACCAATCAAGAATCCCCAAGGAATTCCAAGAATTCTTGTTATACGCCCATTCCAATCCTCAACTCTCTTTTCTAGGTTCATCGATATTGAATCAATTGAACGTACTTCTAACACTTGTTCCACTTTTGGAAGACCCTGTGTTATATCACCAGATTTCGATTTTTCATATATAAATGTAACTAATGTATCCCCTTTGTAAAGGATTTCCCCATAATGGCCATGAACGGTTGCTCCTGGAGTGGCCAAATAAGGCTTAGTTGATCTTATTACTACAGAGTCGACTTGAACAATTAGAATTTGACCTGATTTTAGGTAGGGTCCCTTTTTGGCTATATATACATTTTCACAAATAAACTGTCCAAGACTAATTATTGTGGATGTCTCTTCACAATAATTATGATGGAAAAAATACCAATTCAAATTGAATGGATTCAAAATGATGTTACTGCTACTACATGGATCGGGATTATAAATTCTCCCGCTTTCGTCCATTAAAGAATATTTAAGTATTCGAAAAGTCTGTTTTAAATTTTCAAGTTGCAAATATTTATTTTTTAAGAACCCAGAATCGGATCTTAAAAAATAAATATTTGCAACTTGAAAAATGGTTCCTAAAGGACCCAAGAATTTCCTAATTGGAATTAGGGGCTCTCTTTTAATTGATTCTTTTATCACATTGTGATATTTTACATTGTTAAATGGGCCCATTCGAGAACAGTTGGATGATGACAAAATTATCAAAGATTGGCATTCCTTATTTTTATTCAACAACGTACGAATAGTTCCTTGATTTTGGCTAAGTGATTGTTTAATTCTTGCCTTTGCCTTGGAATAAAACGGATTAATAGTGGTACAATCTGATCCATTATCAGAGATCAATCCTGAACCTGACGGATCATTTCTTTTTCCGGGACACATAATAGGGGATTGGACTAAGTCGATTCTTAGGAAATCTCGAATTAAACCATTTATCCTTACTTCAACAAAGGAAGCACAAGCACAAGCCTCTCCGGCAGAAGAACTTTTTTCATCTTGGTCCCAATTCAAAACTAAACAAGTCCGAACTAATTGAATACTTGTGTCGGAAATTCCCCCAATTGGTTTGCCATTTCCACGAAGGATATAATTGACAACTCGGAGTTTCATATTATCCCTTTCCTGTAACAGATCCCCTGGGAAAGGTGTTGCTAAATTTATACCGTCTGTGATTTCATATGTGACTACAGGTCGAACCAAAATAAAATGCCTTTTCTTAGTAGGTGTGATCCGTTGGATATAGATCCCACTTTTCCATTTTTTCGATTCTGTTTTTCCCACTCCTGGGGGTATCAAGATGCCACTATGTCGGGCTATCTTATCTATCTCTCCAGGAAAATAGATATCCCCGGAAAAGATTTTGAGTTCTATTTTTTTTTTTTGTCTCTCCACTCGGACCAAGCCGCCGACTCGGCTTCTTATATTTAAAGCGATTCGTGTATCTATTCCAATGATACTATTGTTCCGCACCATTATGGAAGAAGATCCGGGCAAAATATGCACTTCTTCGGGAATGAAAAAAAACCGATCTACTTTCATTTGATATTTTGGCTTAAATTCTTTAACTCCTCGATACTCGACCAAATCCTCTTTTTTGACAAGTGAATGCGCCTCTACAGTCCCATATTTAGTAATCCCCGAGCTGTTTCTTCTGTATCGGGGATCATCAAAATAAGCAAAAATACTATTTCTACGGAAAATTCCATTTATGGGTATTTGTATTTCAATCGAGCTACCGGAATCGGAATGGGGCGGTTGTTCTTTCTCTCGTTCTCGAATTGATTGGAATGGAATAATGAATCTATTTCCTCGCCTCTTTGCTAATAAATAGGAATTCTCGAGGAGAATAGCAGGATATATGAGATTACAATGACCAGTCCATACGATTCGATTAAGTTCTGAATAATTAGGAATCCCGCCTTCTTTTTTATCAGAAAGAGAAAGATCCGAGCGGAAGAGTTTATGTCTCACTTGATCATTAGTCAGAGAGAGACTCGAAATATATTTTCGTTCGACAGAAATAGAATGCGCGTTTATTTGATCTTGATCCTTGTGGAGCGAAAAGGGAACTATACTAGATTCGCACGAACCTCCTGATAATACCCATAAATGACTTGTTTTTGGTAAGAGATGAACATTGCCATATGTAAATTCCGGTGCATGGTATACATCAGTACTCCAGTGCATTTCTCCTTCTGAATCCGAATAAATATGTTTTCGAACCCTCTCTTTAAAATTTAAAGTGTATGCTCCCGCGCGAATTTCAGCAATCACTTGTTCTGATTCTACGTGTTGATTAT